CAATTCAATGGGTTCCGTCAAGCTAGCTATATGCTGTGTATTGTCAACGACTTCTATATAAGGTGGTAAGATTATATCTTGAGCAGTTACATTTCCAGGACCCCTGACACAAATAGACGAGTCGCAAGTTCCGTATAGATTACTTCTTAATACAATTTCTTTCAAATTCATTAAAATGTCATGTACCGATTCTTTAATACCCACTAGGGTAGAAAACTCGTGTGGTATTTTATCAGATTTTGCACGTGTGATACATGTTCCTTCTATTTCTCCAAGCAAAGCTCTGCGCATCGCGATGCCTATTGTGTCAGCTTGACCTTTCATAAGTGGAGACAGAATAAAGCGTCCATAATAAAGACGCTTATTGTCTGCTTTTGATTCAACACACTTCCACTGTAGTGTCCGAGTAGATACTGTTACTTTCTCTCGAACCATAAAAAATAAAAAAAAAAATTGAATCATTTTTTTCTCTTGTTTATCTTGAAATACCTTCAATTTTTATTTCTACACACGTCGTTTTTTCGGAGGTCTACAGCCATTATGTGGCATAGGGGTTACATCACGCACAAAAGTTAATAGTATACCACTTCTGCGAATAGCGCGTAATGCCGCGTCTCTTCCGAGACCCGGTCCTTTTATCATGACTTCCGCTCGTTGCATACCTTGATCCACTACTGTACGAATAGCGTTTCCTGCTGCGGTTTGAGCAGCAAAGGGGGTCCCCCTTCTTGTACCCTTGAATCCACAAGTACCGGCAGAGGACCAAGAAACCACTCGACCCCGTACATCTGTAACAGTCACAATAGTATTATTGAAACTTGCTTGAACATGAATAACCCCCTTTGGTATTCTCCGTGTATTCTTACGTGAACCAATACGTCCATTCTTACGTGAACCAATTCTCGGTATAGTTTTTGCCATGTTTTTTTCATCTCATAAATATGAGTCAGAGATATATGGATATATCCATTTCGTGTCAAAAAGGACTCCCTCCCTTTTTTACCTTTTTTACTTTTACATCGGGTGTTTTAACAAGTCTGATTATCCTTGTCTTTGTTTATGTCTTGGGTTGGAACAAATTACTATAATTCGTCCCCGCCTACGGATTAGTCGACATTTTTCACAAATTTTACGAACAGAAGCTCTTATTTTCATATTTGGCATTCCTCATTTTAATTTTTCATCTCGAATCATCTTCTCACGAAAGGAATGTTGAAGTTGATAAAAACACCTAATCTTTCGAATCCTTATTGCGAAGTCGATAAATTATACGTCCTCTGGTTGAATCATAACGACTTACTTCAATTTTGACTCTATCGCCTGGTAGTATCCGTATAAAACTACGTCGGATCTTTCCTGAAACATAACCTAGAATCATATCTTGATTATCTAAGCGAATCCGGAACATACCGTTGGGAAGGGATTCAGTAATTAAACCTTCATGAATCCATTTTTGTTCTTTCATTCCAGGTAAAGCCTCCTTGAAGTATCAATTGATGGAGGAGGAACGATATTAGACAACCCGCCCCTTTTCTTTTTGTTTTCACAAATAAGAAGTTTCGGACCCAATTCGTATATTAGAAGAATTACCATATATAACACAAAACTTCTCCACCAATTCGTTCTAGTCGAGCCTCTCGGTCTGTCATTATACCTCGGGAAGTAGAAATAATTACAATTCCCATCCCACCTAGAATTCTAGGAATTCGTTGGTAGTTCGAATAGATTCGTAGACCAGGCCGACTGATCCGTTTTAAATTTAAAAAATTTCTATAAGACCTTTTCCTATTCCTTCTATGCCGTAGGGTTAAAACCAAAAAATCTTTTTTGGTTTCTTTATGTTTTCTCACGTTTTCGATAAAACCTTCTCGTAAAAGTATTTTAACAATATTTTCAGTGATATTAGTAGATGCTATTCGAACCACCCTTTTTCTATCCATATCAGCATTTCGTATAGAAGTTATTATGTCAGCAATAATATCCCTACCCATGGTGAATTAAATTTATTGGTGCTCCCCAATTTTGATATAATAAACATGTTTTTTTTACTTATTTGTTTATGAATTTAAATTTAAATTAAAGGCATATGCGTGAGACACAATCTACTAAGAATTCTGAATATATTTCTTAATCTCTTTCTTTCAAATACTTTACTATAACCATATGATGGTATTATCTTTTTTTATAAGACCTTACAATACCTCCGGAGCTAATGAAACTATTTTAGTAAAATTTAACTGTCTCAATTCACGGGCAATTGCACCAAAAATTCGAGTTCCTTTGGGGTTTCCTTCTTGGTCAATGACAACCGCAGCATTGTCATCATATCGTATTATCATACCGTTATCACGTTTGAGTTCTTTACAAGTACGTACAATTACAGCTCTGACCACCTCTGATCTTGCTAGGGGCATATTTGGCACTGCTTCTTTGATCACAGCAACAATAACGTCACCGATATGAGCATATCGACGATTGCTAGCTCCTATGATTCGAATAC